TAATGCATTTTCTTCAGTATAGATATTGAGTAACTGCATCTTTTGTTTTGATTCAGTGGTACAATCCATAGGAATAGGCAACAGATATGAAAAGGACTACATAAACCAAGCATTATATTTAATGCTTATATGAAATATTGTTATTATTTCAATATTTTTTTAATTTTTATGGTTGCTTAGCTTATAATACTTCTAGCATGCTTACAAATCTAAGCCTTGATAAAAAACTAAATAAAAAGTTTCTAGCCTAATAGTTATAAATGTGTTTGTTGGCTTAATTAAACCATTCTATTGTAAATTAATTTTACCTTGCTAATAGCAATAATAACAATTAGCCATTTTCATACATATTTATTATTTTATTTTTTGCTATTATCTAGTTTTATACTTATAATTAAACTTTGTACTATTAACAATTAAAAGTATATAGCAACAATATAAAATATGTCACTTATTTATTATAACTTAATGTAATAATCTAATACTATGTACTCCTTAGTTATTTATTTTAACGATTTAACGGATATAGTATAGCAAAACTATGTAATTATAGCTTTTTATTAATCTTTTTTGCTAATACCCCTTATACTTCGTACACATGAAAAAAGATACTAATGTGTAATACTGGAAATATTGCTTAGTATTTATAATATAGCTTAGTAAACGTAATTATACATAAGGGATAGGTGATTTGAACACCTAACCTTTCGTGTGTAAAACGATTGCTCTACCATTGAGCTAATCCCTTTTTTATTTTTATTACTGTTTATTTTATAGCGTTTTTTATAAATTTATTATAAATGAATATTAGGCAATAATATATATATATATATATGGGTCTTTTAGGTCGCTTCCTAGCTGTATTTCTACCTCATTCAACAAAGTTATCGGAAACGTATTACATCTTTTTAACACTACCTGTTTTCTATCTAGCAGTTACTTTATAAAAAAAATTCATGACCTTTGAATGATATATCTTGATCATAAATAGTAGAACCACGTGAATCAAATTGTCTATAACAATGTTTATAAATAAATCTTTTTAGATGACCACAAATAGTTTTCTGTGAAGGAATAAACTTATCTTGATATTTAAAATGATCCCCGCACAATAAGAATTTATTAAAACATTTTCCATAAAAACACATATTGCAATATTCCTTAATATAGTATGAGCTAGATGAAATTAATTTTTTTAGTGATAAATTAATTTCATCCGATATCATTTGTATTAATTTTGCAATAATAACAGAAAAGTTAAGACTTTTTACAAAAAAAGATAAAGCTATGTACATAACTAATAGATAATATAAACTTATATTAATTTAAACCAAAGGTTATTGTAAGTAGAACAAACATTATTAACAATAATAAACCAATGTCAATACTAGATATATAAGGTACTAATATATATATAATTAAACCAACTAATATATACAAGGCATAAGAGGTAATAATACCAGTATTTAAACTGCTTAGCCCTTTACTTAATTTGAGTAGTCCTTTTTCTAAGCCATATGGTCCCAATAATTCTACTGACCCCTTATCTAATACTTTAGTGGTTTGTCCTCCCAAATTAAGTATAAAACGAGTAATATATATGTTATAAAAAAGCTCGATCATAAAGCGTTGATTAAAAAAACTAAAAGTGTTGTAACCTAGTTTAGTAAACTTAAACTTAATAAGTAAACTAAAAAAGTATTCAGATAATATTAATGATACTATACTTAATATAACCGTTAATAATAAGGGCAATAGTTTGAAAAAATTAGGAACAGCAAATTCAGTTTCTAACATAATTTCATGCATTGGATGTATAAATATACTGTTGTCTGCATAGAAATTAGAAGCTAATCCTATAAATATATCCTTAGTTATATAACCAAAAAATATAGAAAAAATTGCCAATATAATTAAGGGTAAGCTCATAAACATATCGCCTTCATGTGCTTTTTTATAATTAGCTAAAGGCCCGTTAGGATTAGTTACAAATGTTAGATATAAAACTTTAACTGAATATAAGGTAGTAAACATAGCACCAATAGTTGCTATAAAATACACAGCAATACTAGAAAATTGAAATTGTCCATATGCAGACTCAAGTATAAAATCTTTAGAATAAAAACCAGTCATAAAAGGAAAAGCCACTAAACTAAGAGAAGCTATTAGCATAACTGAATAAGTTAAAGGTAAAAATCCTATTAAACCACCATATTTCCTAAAGTCTTGATTATCAGTTACAGCATGTATTACAGCACCTGCTCCTAAAAACAAGAGTCCTTTATAAAAGGCATGGTTAACTAAGTGAAACAGAGCAACATTATATGAAGACAGGCCTACTGCTATAACCATCATGCCTAATTGACTCATAGTAGAGTAAGCTATAACCTTTTTTATATCTTGTTGGAATAAACCTATTAGAGAACTAAACACAGTAGTAATGCTACCTATTCATAAACAAAGTATTAACACTGTTGAACTATACTCTATTAGAGGAGATGCTCGCATTAATAAATACACACCAGCTGTAACCATTGTAGCGGCATGAATCAATGCAGAAACAGGTGTAGGACCTTCCATGGCAAGAGGTAACCAAACATGAAGCCCAATTTGTGAACTTTTAGCCATAGCCCCTATTAATAAACAAATACCAATAATAGTAACAATATTTTCACTTATATTAGCGGCTAATGAAAATACGGCAGAATAATCTAAGTTACCAAATGTTCATATAATAGTAAACATACCTAAGGTTAATAAACAATCACCGACTCTGTTAGTTAGAAAAGCAGACATGGAACTTTGGTTAGCTGCTATCCTAGTAAATCAAAAACTTACTAAAAGATAGGAACAAACTCCAACACCCTCTCATCCTACAAACATAAGTAAAAAATTGTTAGCTGTTACAAGCATAATCATCATGAAAGTAAATAAACTTAAATAACTAAAAAATCTTTGGTTATGCATTTAAGCCAAATTTGTCTTACTATTGATTTATTGCATAAGATATTAACAGTGGTTATTTATCTTTAAAACTTCTACCTGTGTTCATACCAGATTTTATATTTCTAATTGAATCTATACCTTGAACCGTAAAATGTAAACGATTAATCATTAAATTATGTATTTTACACCAATCAAGATAATCATAGACTTTTATACCTAAAATAGGGTATTTATTAAAAAATGGAACTATTATATTAGTGATATCGGCAAAGTCTACTATTGTTAAACTTACAGCGGATTTACCGCCATATTTATATATCTTTCCCGATCCAAAATATTCAACTATCTTTTCCATTAATTTAAAATCCCTATAATGTTGAGAAACTCTAAATCTCAATTGCACTCGATAACCTAATTTACTATTGGTTGATGGTATACGAACGTCAAAGTTTCCTTCAGCGCTAACAAAACCTGAAATTCAATTAGGGTCTATAATTATGTTATTATTATCGATAAGAGGTTTTTCAACAGGAATATGTCCATCAAACTCTGATTTTAACATGTCAGATAAACCTAAATTCATGGATGCTTTTATATTCACTATTTCATTTAAACCTTCAACAGTAAGATGAGCTTTATTATTGACAAGTTTTACCGCTTGTTTAAACAACATAAAATCTACATTTTTTTTACTTAATAACGGATATTGTTCTAAATGAATAATAAGTTTACTTAAACCTTTATTTGAATCTATTGAATAATTAACCATTTCACGATTTCGAGCTAAATGTATAGAACCTATATCTACACCACCTAAATATTGTTGTAGTTTATATAATAAGTTAAGATCTTTTGTGTGTAGGCCTATTTGAAATTTCAATTGAACACGTCAACCTAATTTACGTGTTTTATTTTTATCTACTATTATACTAAACGAACCCTCACCGTCTATTAAACCAGATCAAACGCCAGGATTTACAATAGTAGAATCATAAACAGAATTATAGGTAGAAAATTTTTTTAAATCGAATAGCTTAGACAGGGTTTTGACATGGGAATTTCAACCTTGTCTCTGGTTGAAACTGAGTATTACACCTCTATTCCTTTCGGAACCCCTTAGAGTACACCTTAAATTAACCAAGCTGGGCTCAATTAATCAACTGCCGTCTACTCGTTGCTCTTTTACAGCTATACTGTTTAGTATAGTTGACTTAGATCCGCGATTGTCCATTTCGTTTTCACTCATCTTAAGACTTATTACCGTACCTGAGTAATTACTTCAGCCACTCATACATTTTCATTTAGAGCTTGGTACCTTAAGCTTTAGGAGTTCCCCGGAGTTTGACAATTTACCCCCATAGACACGTTTTCCCCTAACGTGACCCCGAGGGTCATGACTCATATAACCTATGGAATATATATGAACTAAAGAAGAAACAATTAATACAGGTATTAGCATAGAAACTGTTAAAGAGTCAAAGCTAAAACCTCATAATACATCAAGTGATTCTGAATCAACTCATTTAAATAATATGATAGAAACAGGTATATTATTTAAACCTACCTCAAAAAAACTTACTAAGACTAGCAATGTTGTTACTATTACACACATACATGTAATTAAATGTGCTCCGCTAACCCCAACTTTTCTACCAAAAAAACCGGAAACTATTGAACCTAATAAAGGTAAGATAATTATGACTAAATACATTATTTATGTTCTATTGCTATGCTTCCTCTTAATCTGTAAAAAGCTACTAATATACCCAGGCCTATTGCCGATTCTGCTCCGGCTATTGCTATTACATATATAGCATATGTTTGTCCTAATATATCATCAAAGCTAAGTGAGCTTACCAATATTAAAAATGTAATAGCTAAAAGCATTATTTCTATGGATATAAGCATTAAAATTATATTTTTTCTATTTAAAACAAAACCTAATATGCCTATTAAAAATAATATTAGTGATAAATTCATTATTATATAGTATTATAAAGAAAAATGTAAGTTTATAAGTAAAGATTTGTTTTACAAGCATTACTTAGGTGCTTGTTTTATAGCGAGGGAATGCACATGCGTGTACATACACAAAGCATCATTTTTTTTTGTTAAATAAAACCAAAATATTATACTTCGTAATGTTTCATTGCGAAATAAGGCATGCAAAGCACGCTTGTAATATCAGAAGATTTACAAGCCAATATTTCCGATACTACCTGTAAGATTACGTACTAATGATTGTAGGGCACTGTATAGTTATGTGTGACCAATCTCTGACCGGGTAGGGGTCCTTAGCTATAGGGGCATAACATGACCATGACAATTTGGGTGCGTAGCGCGTAGCAGCAGAGCTATGAATTAAATGGATGACTAGCAACAGGGCTATGAGTGTAAAACGGAAAACAGAGCTATAAGCCAAATGAGCGCGTAGCAACAGAGCTATCCGCCAAATGGGCAACGTAGCTTTCAGCTAAATGGGTGGGTAACTACAGAGTCATCTGTCAAATGAGTGCGTAGCAAGAGACCCATAAGTAAGATGGGCAGTGCGGACAGCATGAACATGAGCAAAAGGAAAATACGGAGCAGCCCGACCAGGAGTAAACGGCCGAATCGTATAAGGGCTCCTGCTCCGCATTGCTCCGCATTATCTTTTACTTTCCTTTGTAAACACATTATTTACAGTATATTACACCCATACCCTACTAATACATCTGCTATGGTTTCTCCTGCCTCTGTTTCGTTTATTACTACTTCTTCTCCGGTTATTGCTATTACATATATAGCACATATTTGTCCTAATATAGCATAAGCAAATAACTGTCCTCTCAAGGTGGGGTTTCTAGCGACACTCAAGATTAATGCTCTAATAACTACACCTATACCAACACCGGCACCAATTAAACCTGTTGTAGCCATACCTGTACCTAAAATTTTTGCCGCTTGTATCATTTTCAAATTACCCAATGTATTAATAGTATTAAAAAATATAGCCAAATAACTAATTAAAAGGGTTAAATCCCTATAAATGAAAATGCATATTTAACGATTAAAATTGTTAAAACTAACAATTAAGTTAAGCCAATAAACAGTAATAATAACTGTATAATATGATACCAATTAGGATTTAATACATGTATTTCCATACCTATATAATTTAATGCTTTTACATTTAGATACTAAAGATATCTTGCTGAGTATTAACACTAAAGTATACCTAGATATATATCAATAATAAGCATATGCATATCTAGAAACACAAGGTATTACGCCCCTTGCCCGCATAATACAGTGACAACAGCCACATATTTTGTCTCCTTATCTTAATCGTTAGTAACTATGATTAATTATTTGTAAGGCTAATTAATTATGTAAATGTTCATACTAATAAACAATCTTGTTGGTATAATACCATATAGCTTAAGATATGACCATTACAGTATTTTAACAATTATATAGTAAATTTTAATATATATGCAACAGGCATAATATCTTATCATTAATTTACCTTTATACTTATACTTATATATTATTATTTTTTATGATTAACTTTTTGCTTTGCAACCATTTTTGGCGTGGGTGTCCAAATTGGTATAGTTTTACTATCCCTATATTGATATCAATAGCTTTGCTAATGCTAATAAGAGTCATATGAATATTACGTATCACTACCTACATAGTAAACACCATTTATTTTATTACCTTTTTAATGTTAAATTTATAGGTTAATCTATTAAATTTATAGGTTAAAGTATTAAATTTATGGGTTAAACTGTTTATTGCTATCGTTTAATATTTGTCTACTATCAATAGATAATGCTTTCTTACCCAATTCAAAGGCAAAGCCTAAAGTTAAAGCTAAAAGAAATACTAACATAATAGTTAAGCCATAAACACCATTTGTATAAGCACTCACCAGATATGGATACACTAATAAAATTTCTAAGTCAAACAGCAAAAATAATAAAGCAAATATGAAGAAAGATATACTAAATTGTGTTCTATTTTGTCCTAAGAATGAACTAAACCCACATTCAAATGCACTGTCTTTTTCTTGGTACGGGTTATGAGGAGCAAATACTAAATTTACAGCCAATAAAACAAAACTTAATAAAGGTATAAATAAAAAAAAAAAAGTTGTACTAGACATTTAAGGGTTAAACATTATAATTGCAAGTACACTTGATAATCTTATAAGTATATTAGTTACAAATATAAATAATAACAACATTAAAGTTAAAATAGAAATAATGATGGCTAAACAAGATGATAAAACTACATTATCTATTTTAAAATATATATCACTTGCTTTATTGCTGGCATAGTTCAGTAAAACACCCTTTCCTAAAACATTAATGTATTTATATGTATTTAAGGCGTTGCTTGTATATATTGTTTCAGGTTTACTATGACATTGGATACTACCTTGTAAGGTTTTACCTGCGTATTTTTTATTTACCTTGTATTCGTGTGCATCAAAGAACATTTGTTTAATTATATTTAAGTAATAAACAGCACCAATAACACTAGTTAATATGGCAACTATAGTTAAAAATACATAGCCACTATCTAAGGCAGCAGACAATACCATTTGTTTTGCAAAAAAGCCAACAAGAGGTGGTATACCTATAAAAGAAAATAAAGTGATGGCTAAGCTTAAAGCTATTACGGGGTTAAGATCAAAATAACCCTTTAGTTGAGTAATAAGTTGTATAGGAGAGTTGTTACTATCTGGTAAATTGTTATATTCTATTTTGCTAGTATCTTTATTTGTAAAGGGATACAAGGAAAACCCTATACTAACTAGCAGGACAAATGCATTTAAGTTTGAAATAGAATACTGCATTAAATAAAAGATAAAAGCTTGAACAGATTCTAAACTGTTTATGCTTAAAGCTAAAAGTATAAAACCTAGATGTGATATAGTACTATATGCAAATAACCTTTTTATTCTAAATTGTGTTAAACCTAAAACAGCACCAACTATTAAAGATAAAAATGAACTAAATAATAAGCCAGAGGTTCATGTAAAATTAAAAACAAAATAAAAATTACTGGTGTAATGTACTAATTCTAATAAAAAAATCAAGATAGAAATTTTAGGTATTATTGCAACGAAAGTCGTTACTATAGTAGGGATAGCATCGTATACATCTGGACTTCAAAAATGAAAAGGAGCTGCTGATATTTTAAATAAAAACCCTACCGACATTATTAAAAGAGAAATGTTTAAGTAAAAAGGTTTATATCAATCTAACATAGTACTTGCATACTCATTTGCTACGCTAGATAAGCCTGTTATTATGTAATAACCATCTAGACTTGTTGTACCAGAATTTGCGTATAATAAGCTCGTGCCTAATAATATTAAGCATGATGATAGACCACCCAATAAAAAGTAAGTAAGACCTGCTGATGTTGATAATTCAGAATTTCTGTAAATTGTAGCAAGCAAATATAAGCCATAACTTTGTAGCTCTATACATAAAAAAATTGAAACAATGTCACTAGCTGATACCAAAAAACTACCTCCTATTATTGTAAATAGTATTATTAAAGGGTATTCTATTATCCTAAATTGTTGTCCCATTTTATTTATTAAATTTGTATCATAAATAAATATAAAAGGAGAATATACAGAATTTAAAGAATAGGGTAAAACATCAGTATATGCAGAATCCTTAGGTAAAAGTTTTCTAGGATAAAAAGCAGTTAGTAGAAAAATAATTGCGCTTAGTAAAAAAAGAAAAAGATGAAAAACATGTGTGATAGGTGTAACATGCAATAGACCGCCATATAAACCCAAACCCTTGTCTAAAAAAGACATATTTAAGTTATTTGATGTTATGAAACAAGAGCATAATAAAATTATTATGGTTTCTCTGGAATAAAGAATGGATTTTTCTCGTCTAAATGTGACGGCATTAGATAATAACAAAAATAATATAGAGAAAACAGCCATTGTTTTTGTAGGATTTAAACCTACCTATTTTTGTTACAAAGCATTAACTTATAAAAACAGAAAAAAATTAAGATGTAACTATTAAAAGATATTAAAAAAAGGCATGTTGACGGTTGTGTTTACTAGACATAACAATATATTTATATATTTTAAATAAATGTAAGGTATTAATATGTATATTATTAGACCAATTAAAATATGAAATGCATAAAATGTAAGTACATAAACTAACAGAAAACTGCCCCCTCTTGTCTCTGCTGATGCTTAATCTTTTTCAGCAGATGCTTTGATATAGCAGAGAAAATAAGTAAGAGCAGAATAAAACATGATAAAATATGAAAATAACCGGGAGATAAACTCGAATTTACATTATTAATGCACGAAATTAACGTTTTAACCAATTGAACTATCATTTTTTTTAATTTACTCTCTTAATCATGTACTTACCTTTAAACAACTTATCTTTATTTGTGTAATTTAATAATGTGGCATGGTTTATTTTCAATTCTTTGGAAGCAGTGCGTATAAAACTATAATTTTTACTATCGTTTGTTTAAATATTTTTAAAGGTAACGATATGAGATGTGGACAGCAATTGGTTGGTTTTAGCTAAAGTAGATAATACTGCACCTACTATTGCTTTTCTCAAATTACACAAAGCTTTATCGCTCAACATACGCGATTTAAATTTGAATATTGTTTCTTCATAATGTTTGAAATGTAAACTAGACCCTGCTGTAGTTAATATGTTATATTCAGGTTTAAAAAATCAATATTAAATTGCTCTCTTTTGATAACATCAGGTCTAGCACAAACTTCTAATATCTCCAGTTGGAAATTCTCATGACCGTGAGCCAGCAGAGAATTGTAAATTCTACTTTTATATTTTTAGGTTCTTTTAGCTAAGTATTTTAAATAAAAATAATTACGGAGTCGTTAGCTTAAGTTAACAGAGATTCCTACGTAACATTTACCGTTTATTTTATTAACTCACCAATAAACTCCACACCTTTGTTTATTGTTTTGTAATACCTTATTTTTATGACTTAACGCGTCATCGTATATTATAATATTATTTAAATCAGAATTTTGCTTTTTTTAGATTTGTCTCGAAATATTTCATATTTCGGCTTTTGAAATTTATATTGTTTAGTGTGTTTTTTATCATGAGCCAGAGGAGAAATTCGAATTCTCGTATTTAACGCATGAAATTAATGTTCTAACCATTTGAACTACTCGGGCTTTAAATTTAGCATTACTAAACGTTTATAAATGAAAGAAAAAGCGCTTGTTTTGCTTTAATTTAACTTTTTGTTAGGTATTTTAACTATGGGTGGATACCCTGACTTGAACAGGGAACTTACTGTTCCACATACAGTCATTCTACCATTGAATTATAACCACCTATATTATCGCATATACTATACTTGTGACTTGCTTTTAAATTGTTACAGTAGGACGTAAGGCATGCTTAATTCGCTAAACATGTATCTTAAATACCTTAGTATGGTTTAAACCTAAAAAGCAATATTAATATTACTTAGTTTTATGTTGGAGTGGTTCGAACACTCAATAATAAATACCAAAAATTTATGACTTGCCTATTAGTCTACAACATATATTAACGTTAGTAAAGTATTATACTAGTAAAAAATAAAACAGTATAATTAAAAATTGCAATGTAAATAAGAAATATATATATAGATCTAGATAAAAAGATATTACTAATAAAAATAATCATGATAAGCTGTGTTTAGTGTTTATTAGCTTCGATATTAAACATAACAACTGTTTAAGGTAAATCCGACTTGAACGGATAAGATATTAAAATCAAATAGTCCTAAACTACTCATGTCTACCAATTCCATCACTACCCTATTTTTAATATTCACTTAATTAAGTACAAAACTAATATATAATTATTCACATATATTATTGTTCACTGCTAATTGCTTATTTTAGGCAATGCAAGCACGTTTATTTATTTTTTAGCAAATAGTTAATTATTATTTTATTTTTATTATTATTATTATAGTTAACTTGCTAGTTAAAACATAAAAAACAGCGATTTATTAGTTAAAGTTTAAATTAAAGCTAATAGTATAAAATTTGTAGTATTTAATACCAGTGTTTTGCTTAACACTTTAGATAAAAACCGTAACAAAGTTATTATGATTTTATATATAATTTATCCTGACTATATTTTATCATATATATTTTGACTTATCTAAAGATTAAATGCCCAAGATAAGATTCGAACTTATAACCTAAACATCTTCAGAGTTCCGCTCAACCAGTTGAGCTTCTTAGGCTATATAACATATAATTTTACATGCTTATTTATATATATACACTATATAAAAGTTGTATGTAATAAACATTCACATATTACATAATGCTATACATTGTTAATAGTTACACAATACAAAAAACCGTATCTTATAAATAATCACATCTTACAATAGGTCATATGTTATAAATAATTATATTTTATAAAAAGTTATCTTTTATAAAAAAATTATAAAACAAATGAGATAGTATATAAAAAAAGTAAAACTAGTTATAAGTTTAAAGTGCGTTGTTTTCTATTAAATATTGTTATATACACAGCGATTGTGACAGCCTTAGGCACAAGAAATTATGCATGCATAATTAAACCTGTTTTATACTTGATACATGCTTACAAAATTAAACATGCTCGATATATTAATAAATAGAAAAAATAAATAAAACCTTAAAATTACGTTTATTGTATGTTGCCTACAGTTAAATAAAAAGTAAAGTATAAATATGGAGACATCAGGAATTGAACCCGAAATGACGATATGCAACATAGATGTTTTACCAATTAAACTATATCCCCTTTAGCTATAACAATATATTTGGCTTTAATTTTATTAAAACCATATTTTTATATATTTATCTGTTATATAAATAGTTAAATTATATCTGTGCTTTTATTAAATAAGTATCCAAGAAACGACTTAAATAATAACGATGCTAAAACATAAAATTTAAATCTGTTTTATATATTTTTTTGTATAAACCATGGGCTAGCGATAACTTAATTAAAGTAGCCAACCTAAGTGATTATGTTATACTTTTAGTTTAAATTTTTACTTTAAAGATACCTTTATTATTAAGACTTTTAGCAATATAAGAAATATGCACTTCATTTATAGAGTCCACCATTATTATGATAGATATAAATTATTTGCTCTCACCTAATATAATGCCTGTAATAATTACACCTTTCTCATGCAGCAGTATTGACTGCTATCTTTTGCCCTTTCAATATTTATACGTCTTATTATTAATGACTACATAAGATTTTTAATGGCTTCGGTATGTTTTAAACCTGTCGGACTATAAGCAAACTTAAATATAATATGTACAACTTTTAATAAAACTAAATAATTTTGTTAATTTCTCAACAAAAAAATTATATGATAATACTCAATAATATAAAAATTAAAGGCAGAGGAGTTGTACTTAAAAAGGGCTCTATTAATAAAACTTTTATTTTTATTAATTTAATTTTTTAAGTAGGACACGTTATAATAATTTTTAAACATACGCTTAATGTTTTCAGCTGAACCTGTTTAGAATTTACCTAAAATTTTAGGAGTTAATATGTAAGCTATTGCTTTTATTTGACTATCCCATATACATTTTCTGAATATATGTATTTATATAAGTTTTAGTTGGTTTAATTGGTCCTATTAATGATAATTTGCGGAGGATAAGTGTTAATTTGTTATCTATGAAGTTGTTATTGTTGCTACAAATAGTAGAAATATTGTGATTTAAATTGTTGTTATTGATGTATCCAAGAGACGACTTGAACGTCTACGATATATAATCAGCAAAGCTTAAATTTGCACTGTCTACCAATTTCAGCACTCGGACTCGCACATGTAATAAACATATGCAAATATAATTATTAACTTAGGGCCAGAATGATTTGAACACTCATCTAAACCGTTATGAGCAGCTTGCTTTACCCATTAAGCTATGGCCCTTTATAATTTATCTAACTAGATGTATCAAGGGTAATTGTCATTAATTTATCTATGTAATGATCATATAAAACCAAATTATTATGTATTTGATATTATAAGATAAAAGGCGGATAAAGGAATCGCACCCTTATATACTGGTCATGAGCCGGTTATGTTACTGTTACATCAATCCGCATATATTATAAATTATGTACATACTTAATATCCTCTATTTATTTTTGAATGTCTTAACTAAGATAAATCTAAGTAAAGCTCGATAGCATTAACAAAAAATAACGGAGTACTTATGAGGGTTTTTATGCATACCGCGTAATAGGTATATACTAATTATATAATATTAGCATGGATATACTGCGCAGGCCTAGCTTTACCTCAAAGTTAGGTATAACTTGTTATTAATACGGGCATGCAGGCCTAAAATAAAACTAATCATTAAGTAGAGAGCCCAGAAGGGAATCGAACCCTTGATAAATTGGTGAAAACAATATGTCTTGACCACTAGACCACTGGGCCTATGTATAAAACATAAAAAGACTAATTACTTTTTTATTACATTATATTAATTTGCTTTTATCACACCGATACGTAATATCAGCAAGCAAAGAAATGAAAATAAAAAAGAGCCCAGTGCAAGTATCGCACTTACTTCTACCGATTACAAAACGGTTGCATTACTTTTATGCTAACCAGGCTTTTTACCAACATTTGGCAAGTTTTGTTTTTTAGATGCGTACGTAGTATCAGCACTACTTTTATCCTTTACAGTAAATACACCCCAGTATAATTATTAATATCTATGTAAATAGTTAACAATATAGGTAATAAAAGTATTATGAGGTAAATTTCTATATGATGTTTTGTAATAATTATACTAATACTATTAATACCTTTGCTAGGAGTATTTATTATTACCACATTAATGTATAATGTGAAACCTGAAGCTATTACTAACGGTATCGATAAAACAAAAATTGAAGCTATTACTAACGATAAAACAAAAATTAAAGCTTTTACTGCCGATATAGATAAAGCAAAAATTAAAGCTGTTACCGCCAATAACAACTAAGACCCAAATGTAAGGGGTGGGGTATAGTGCTTAATTATATAGATTATTATATTGCATTTTATTTTTTATATTGTGTATACAGATTAGCCTAGTAATTTTAGGTGTAAAGTATTAACGTGTCATATTTAATACATTACTTGTAATATTTCGTAGATATATACCACTAAGTGGTATTTTATAAGCAAATAATAAGATAAAATAAATAAAAAAAAAAATAAATAAAAAATGAGATACAGATATATACGATAAGCGTATTATATAGTAGACTATAAAATTAGTACTTAATGCCTAAAAACATCACAATTCTTTAAGCTAAAGCCTATTAATAAAAACTAAAATTGTAGTATTAAACTACGTATATATGAGAATATCCTAAGGTATGTTTCGTGCCTATATGCATTCAGCACTTATCATTAACTAACGTAGCTTTCCTGCCGTGCCTTTTTACTAGACATATCAACTATTTCAGTTTATTACTGTCTAAATAAATATTACTTTAGTGAAAAGTAACTGCCAGCATAAGCCATGACACCCAGAATATTGCGTTCTTGGTTATAAACTCAGAGGCTATAACAAAATAAAGACAATATCTCTATCAGTTACAATAATATGGCAATACAAACAACAGGTAAACCATAGGTTAATATACCCAATTCCTCTCGTACAAGGGGCTATCCTTAATTTATTCCAACTTCCTCTAGAGGATAGAAACCATACTGTCTTACAACGTATTTAACCCAGCTCATGTAGCTCTTTAATCGACGAACAGTCGGACCCTTCATGACTCCTACATTCATGTGGATGAGCTAAGCCGACATCGAGGTGCCAAACCCCGCACTCAATTTGAACTCTCTGGCGGGATTAGCCTGTTATCCCTAGCGTAACTTTTTCAATAATCCAAGACCTTTCCTTTCTGCATCTTGTGATCATATGCCCTGCTTACGCAACTGAAAGACATGTAAGTCAAACAGTAAAGCAAGATTAAGCCGTTAAACTTGATAAGTAAAATAACTATCATATACCTAGTATATAAACATACACATATATATTTACGAGTTAAATATATTTAATACATTTTGTAGACTAGTCTACAACAAAAATCATTATGCAAATTAGCTAAAATATAATGGCTAATAAATTTTTACCAATGCAGTCATGCATAAGTAGTGGCGTGGTTGTATATCTTTGCAAACATACACACAATTAGTTAACAATAAAAGTGATACTATTTTCTTTTTGATTAACTAATACCTCTTGTTGTTTTTTATCTTTATTTTTTGCTCCTACTCCTTAAGCAGGCTTAATTTGGTATATATGCTATAAGTATCATAAGTTAAACACCAATAGGTAGTAAAAATAAAAAAGATCAACAACTTATCAGTATACATTCGTATAAAAATATATCACAGCACATTATATTATTTCTAATTACCTTAATATGCCACACTGGCACCTCATAATGATTTAATTACATCTATATTGAAATATAGTGAAAATCTTACCTAAATAAAAAAAAAGTTCCAACTTAAATGGATTTATAATTAAATTAGCCTTATATTATAATATAACACTTATTGCAAACTAAAAATATGAATTTATACTAATAAAAGTTCATATTAAATTGCAAATTGCAATCTAAAAAAAAATGTCTTTGGATACTCCCAGGTACTCTTTATGGGATCTGTGCCCCGCATAAACTGCCACCTAGCAATTGTTCCTATCAAATCTTACAACCAGTAATTATATTTATTGACTTTACTGGCAATTTGCTTGTAAGGTTTATATAATATGATAAATGAAGTAAAGGTGTTTCAATTCTATATTAATTACCTTATACACTACAACTCATTATATCATATTCAGTAACTAGCAACAGTAAAGCTGCATAGGGTCTTCTCGTCCAACTAAAGGTAAACTGTATCTGCACAGTTATTCCAATTTCACCGAGCCAATCATAGAGACAGCTGTTGTATCGTTACATCATTCATGCAAGACCGCATTTAACGGCCAAGGTATTACGCTACCTTAGGACCCTTATAGGTAAGGCCGCCATTGAACGGGGTTTCCATCAAAGCCTAGCTTATTTTATTTAACTAAGCAAATTAGTTAACCAGCCGCCATCGGGCAGAGATCACACTCAATACATCGAATTTATTTCTTCGCAGCGTGCTTTGTTTTAATTAAACAGTCGTACAACACCATTCTATGCCTCCTCTTTCTTGCCTGATATTAATCAGAAGAAATGGTCCACCTTATCCCGAAGTTACGAGAGTCAATTTGCCGAGTTCCTTAATGATTGTTAGCTCGAACGCCTTCGTATTCTCTACTTGCTCACTTGTGTTAGTATTTAGGTACGGTATTATAGCGTAAGCTTACAATATATTTTGTTTACTTTTTTATCTTACAATACATTTTGTTTACTTTTTTATATTACTTACGGAGCTTACAGTTTTCCAGAACATTTTTCACTTAATTTACTTAAAATATTAGTAAATAAATTCCGTTTTCCCTTTAAGAATAGATTATTAAAATAATAATTCAAGGGGAGAAGCGGAGTTTCAGTTACTAGGTAAATAAAAAACGTTAATTACTGTAAACTCTAGGTTTTCTCATCGTTTATACCATTAGGTAATTTGTCATAACTCACGACTATTTAGGTGTAGATATTAAATATATACTATATATAGATAATCGAAAGCTATGAAAAAAAATAAACTTAGAGGCCGTAACTTTAATAAATGCCATAAGCTTTAGGCGAGGATTTTTAGACATTTATGTCCTAATGATCCTTTATCGTTACTCATGTCAGCATTATCACTTGGGCTTATTTAGTCCAGAGAATAATAAATTAAACTATAGGCAATAATAAATTAAACTCTAGGCAATTTAATCCTTATAAAGGATTAAAAATGGCTACCCAATGTTCCGCTACCCCATATATACAATATATAATATACACATTAATATATATGGACAAGGTATCGGTATTTTGTTTAGATCCGTTAAATTTTCGGTGCTTTTATCCATAAAATAGAAAACCAGTGCTCTGTTACGAGGTCTTCAAAAAATGGCCGCTTCTAAGCCTATTTCCTGGCCGATTGGGATAAATACTGCCTTAATTTCACTTAACAAAAATTTTGGAACCTTATTAACTCTTGTTCTGGGCTATTTCCCTTTAGACATACAACCTTATCGTACTATGTCCGATTATTCAATATACATATCTAGACCTTCCGAGAACAAATACTCACTGATAGAGTCTTCACGACCCCCCAATGTCCACAAAAAGTATATTTTTATTTAGATTACCCTAAAAAAGGCATACATGCATACTTACGTAGCGTAAGCTAATATAAGCACACAAGCAAGCTGTTATTTTTAGATTAATCAAAAAATAAATACTGGTTGCATGAGATCACAATTCTGTACCTTCTGATATTCTATTTAAATTACCTACTTATATAGGTTTCGCAGAAAACCAGCTATCCTAGTCAGAGTTGTCTTTCACTAACTTACCACAATTCTTCGGATATCTTTACAACGATAACCCGTTCGGACTTTTATAATCCTGATCATGGTAAGATCACTAGGCTTCGGGTCTAATTTCGATACTAGATCATTATATCATAATTGTTTTATCTTTGCATTATTGCTCGCATCGAATATTAACTTGCTGACCCATTATGCAAAAGGTACGCTCTCATTGTTTATTTAAACTATTTTTGAGCTGCTTATAAAATTACTATTTCAATCATTTCCCTCACGGTACTATTCGCTATCGCTTATATATTATATTTAGTCTTAGAGGAAGGTTCCCCTTTCATTCAAACAGATATGCACTCCATTTTACTTTTTCCTTTTTGTACGTAACACCAGCTCATTTAATTTAACAAGCATGTGTCTTTTTCTTTTTTTTATTATGATAACTACCTAAGCTTGTTTAGTATTACAAGCAAGCATTAGATTTTTTAAATAACAAGATGCTATAGCAATCAAAAATAAATAAAATGAAAAAGACCAAATACAAAAACGAGACTTATTCTGTTTCATTCACATTACTTAAGAAATCTCTTTTGATTTATTTTCCTGAAGTTATTAAGATATTTCAATTCACTTCGTTTTTAAGATATTTAGTTTATTATTAGAATTATTCTTTTGTTGGCCCTATGGGCTCTATTTAATATATAGCTGTGATTCCATAACAATTTCTTTGTATACTTGTGTGCTGCGCATTATTTTATTTTTTCATTTTATTTGTTCCATACTTTAAAATAATGCGCAGCAAAATAATATTATCCATATCATCTGTATCATTACTGTATATTGTAAGTTTATATTTTATAAAAAATCATTTGTGTGCATAACTTGCTTAGAAAAGAAATTATGCGACAAATCAGCAACATTTGTGTAAATAAATTGACATGCCATTAAACAAGACATAGTAAAACGATAACTACTATAAAACAATAATTATTATATAAAATTAATACACATAGATTCGGGTCATTATGATTCGAACATAAAAATTCCTCATCCCAAATGAGGCGCCCAACCAACCAGGCTCTAACCCGTATTGACATAAATATATAATAATCAATTATCATATAAATATATTATAATGATATATAATAAATTATTTTTGTGTATTTACGAAGTTATGTTATACAAAACAGCCTATTTATATGATAGGGCATTGTTACAGAGAATATCCGATTCGAACGGATGTGGTCAAATGAACCGAATAAGTTTCAAGCTTATCACCTTAGACCACTCGGTCAATTCTCTTTTATTATATGATTATGGCATATTTACGACATGCCTCGGTGAATACGATTCAAACATATCATAAATTACAAGCATTATAATTGATTCCTCAGCGAATTGAACGCCAAACCTACTCTTATCAAAAGTATACTTTACCTATTAAGTTAAGGAACCTTGTAATATGTAGCAGTGTATTGTATAAATGCTTATGCTTGAAAAAATAATTATAATAAAGCAAGATTAATTGTTGTTATATAATTTGCTGATATTGCATGCAAAAGATCGTAAACTGTACATACTTATTTTTTTTTAATAGGCATGCTTTATCCTTGCATGCCCCATAGACTAAAATTAATGCATGTTTTACTCTATTTATTACAATAATTTCCCTTATTTTCCTTTATTTTCCTTTATTTTCCTTTGTTTTCCTTTGTTTTCCTTTGTTTTCCTTTGTTTTCCTTTATTTTATTTGCATGTAATATCAGTAGTGTTTCACATATTTTATGTGAAACACCAGGAGAAATAAGTGCAAATAATAAGGAAATAGAAACGTAGTATCAAAAACAATATTAGTAGCTAAAACTAGCACAGATTTATTGCTTATTTGTCATATTTATATTATGTATAAATATAAGTATAAAAGAAAAATAAATGATAAAAAGAAATAACTTAGTAAACTATTTACATTAAATATCTATAGTAAAGCCCTAATAAGACAATATTCATCTAATATAACAGGCGGGAAAAAGATGATTCGAACATCTAGGTGTTAATTACACAATATTTAGCAAATACATTGCCTTACCATTGGCTATTTTCCCTTCACATATTGCTTCATAATAAAGACTAAGTAATATGCTATACATGTTTTAGTATAAATATGTACGAGTTAGACCGGCCTCGATCCGGCATCCACTTTCTCGACAAGAAAGGACTTTGCCTATTAAGTTACTAACCCTATGTGTATTTTTGCTTTTTTTAGCTGCACCCTTATTTTTTAAAGCATAACGTACTTTGTATAAGAAATTAAGCATTAATAAGACTTAATGTAATAAGTCTGTTCAACTGCTGATACTTTGTAAGCTTTGCATGAAAAAATTAAACCTTAATTAAAGCGATGTACCAAGACATACTATAATGTGTATATGATGTAAGCAAAAGATAAATATAATAAAAATACACCGTATAATGTTACGGCCAGTCGGAATCGAACCGACACACTTTGTTTGGAAGACAAATAGTCTACCATTAACCTATGCCCGTGATAAATATCATTACATTAAGGAATATAAATTTGAAATCTAATGTAATGATATAATCACCCTTTATTTACCGCTAAATTTTTGTATATAGACTATGTTAAATTTAATTATTATATCTCTGAATTATATTGTAAATCGGTTTTACGATCATATTGATATTATGGTTTATTATATGTGTAAAGTTTATATTTGTTTATGTTGTTAAAAACAATTATGACCCTCAATAATAAATAGATATAAACAAAAATAATCAAACTATATCAACGAAGTGCCAGTAAAGTATAGAAGTCTCAAAACCCAAATGATGATTTTCAGTGAAATGATAAGCTAGAAATCTTCAGAAACCTACTGCAATAAAAGCAGTCCCTATCATTACATGTAAGCCGTGAAAACCTGTACCAAAATAAAAACAAGAACCATATGTACTATCAGATAATGTAAATGAAGAAACTGTATATTCTAAGCCTTGTAAAGCAGTAAATATTATAGCTAATACTATTGTATAAAATATTCCATGTAAGCCTCCTTTTCTGTATCCTTGTATTAAACAATGATGAGCAAAAGTAACTGTAAAACCAGATGATAATAATATTACTGTATTAAGTAAAGGTAATTCAAAAGGATTAACGGAATCTATACCTTTAGGTGGTCATTGAGCTCCGATTTCTACAGCTGGTGATAAGGCACTGTGAAAAAAAGTTCAAAATATCGCTAAGAAAAATAAAGCTTCACTTACTATAAATAGACCAACACCCATGTTCAATCCTCTTTGTACTGCTAAAGTATGATTACCTAAATATGTTGCTTCACTGATAATATCTCTAAATCAAAATGACATAGAAAGTATTACAGATAGTAAACCCAAAAACACGAAATCTTGTGCAGAAAAAAACCCATGCATAGTAAGTACACCTGATGTAGTAAGTATTAAAAGAGATATAGAAGTATATATAGGTCAAGGTGAAGGTGATACTAAGTGAAACGGATGAACCTGAAAACTGTTTCTTGTTTTATATAACATATTTACTGCTTATTTTACTTGCGCATACTATGTTTTGCTGACATTTTATGCTTTATTGCTAATTTTATATCATGTTTTACATATGCCTTAATTTTTTTATTGCTAGTAGTCCTCATAATTACATGAAATAAACCAAACTAAAAGGGACACGAAGTTAAGCTAATAACTATGCATGCTTAACTTCGTAAAAAAAGGGGATATATAGATAACACAAAGTGATGTTTTTGTTAGCTTACTTTGTCAAACGTGCCAGAAATAATGCAACATAAAAAACACAACAATCAGCTAATATATATTAAAATGATTATATCAAATAAGACCTGTGGGATTTGAACCCACGTATTAATGATTAAAAGTCATACATTCTACCAATTAAACTAAGGTCTCTATTTTTATTTATATCTTGTGGAAATAGCTTAGACTAGTCTCTATAATCGGGTATTTTTGCACTTACTATTCATGGGGTAATGTTTTCTATATTATTTTGATTTAGAGATATTATCATAAAAGTAACTTCTAAAACAATCAATAAAAAAAAAGATCACAAGAAATGAAATATAAGTGCTTATTGTTTATGTGAAAACTATAATACACAGTATAATTAAAATGAGAATACTAGCCTACGTTGCTTTTGCATACATCAATAAAAAAAATTACCATGTTTTTTTTTTACAGCTTAATTCTGGTGTTTAAAACATTATAAAACGAATTAATTTTTTTGCTTTATTGTTATAACAATAGCACCAACCATAGCCAACAGTAATATAATAGAAGTTATTATTAGTCATATAGAGTAGCTAGTGTACATAATATTACCAATACTAGAAATATGAGCTGTTTCTGTCAAACTACCATCTCAAAATTTAGATGTTACATACAATATTTGCTTACTTTGGTTATTACTAAAAAAATTAAAAAACATAAATATGTACTCGCTAGGCTTGGTGTTAAGATTTAAATCATTTAAATAAAACTTTAAATCATCTATAAAACCGCCTTTAAGGCTAGAAGCATTAATGGTTAACATATTAAGTGGTAATATTTGATAAACAGAGTAATTAAAAGAAATAACAATAATCATTGCTAAAGGGATGCTACCACTCGTATCGTTTAAAAGTTCAGATATTCTAACATTAATTAACATTAATATAAATAAAAATAATATAGATACTGCCCCAACATAAACCAATAAGTAAGATAATCCTATAAAGTTTATACCTAATATAAACAGATAACAAGCTATACTCAAAAAAAGGCCTATTAAAAACAATACCGAAACTATAGGGTTTTTGCTGATGATAACAAAGACACCTGATAGTATAGATGCCCCTGAAATAATATTTAAAAACTCAGACTTATACCCGTTGGTGTAAGTTTCGTCTATAAGCAATAAACTAAACATAATATTAAAGCATATATATATATCTCTGTCTTAATATATAATTAAAAACAATAATAACTATTGCATTATTACCGTACTTATTCTATATAAGAAATTGGTAATTAACTATACATATGTTTTCAAACAAAAGAGACATGTGTAAGACTCGAACTTACAATCCTTGTGGCCGAAACACATCGCTTAACCAATTAAGCTAACATGCCTTATATGTATGCATAAGATTTTTATCTAAAAATACCTAGATATGTATATGCTTTTCAATTACTTTTATATACCAGTTTTATTTTTTATGTCACACACACTTTTATTTTCCTCGAATGTTACAAGCAAAGTAAATATTACTATGCTACAATCATAGACATCATAAGGGAAAACATAGAAAAATCTATAAAAATTAATAAAAAAGAAAACCACGCGAGGTTATAAGATGTGATTGCATAATTTCGTAAGCATATACATATATAGGTATGTAATAAATAAGATATATTGATCTTTATCAATATATAGTTATATAACGACAGGCATGTACACTACAAAATTAAGTTGTGGGCATGTACATTAGAAATTAAGTTGTGGGCATGTACACTATAAATGTTGCCTATAAAAGCAAAGCCTTCAAAGTGAATTGAACACTTATCAAAATATTAACAGTATTTCGCTCTACCGTTGAGCTACAAAGGCTATTAAGGAAAAATAACTATTAAAACACAAAGTATACAATTTAAAGCATAGTTTTTAATGTATAAAAACTAAAGCACAGATTTTACAGTATAAAATTTAAAATTCCAATACAAAAAGGGTGTTTTATCTTGCTTATTTGATGTAATGCTACGTGTAACTTATATATATTTTTAGGGTTTTTTTTTCAAATGAGAAAGGAAAAATAACAATTAAAGTTTTGGTGTTTTTCTATTAAATATTTTTGGTACAATTTAAAATAAACTTACTCAAGAACACTCGGATTCGAACTGAGAAAAAGAAGACTGAAGCTTCTCATTTTACCATTAAATTATATTCTTATTATACCTCACACAATGCAGGTTTACGTTTATACCGAGATATTTTTATTTATGGCTTATGCTAATTACTATTACCGCGTTATCAAAATTACAGCAAAAAAAACTTTACATAGTAACATTATATAAGGATTCGTGATTGATATATATATATATATATTTATCCTTCCCTTTTTTATAATGCTTCGCATTTCTATTTCCTTTTTAATTAAACAATATGTAACGCAAATAATATAAAATATGCAAATAATACGTAACAAAAAAACAAAAGAAATAAAATCCAAAATAAATAAAATATAGCAAAAGATAGAGAAACAATAAAAAAGGAAAAAAAATGATAACTATGCAAATGCTTATGAGCAAGCGTACAGAATATAAATAGTTATACATAAATCATAAATTGTTATAAAAAAATATTACTTCATGTAAAAAGTTATAACAAAATAGGAAGGAAAGGAATTGAACCTTCGACAGCAAAAGCTATTGAGTTTACAGCTCAACCCGTTGTACCAGCATACGGAACCTTCCTTGTGTTTTTTATAATAATTTTTGATGTAATATATTAGTTAAAACACCATGTTTTTGTTTATTTACTTAATGTTAGTAATTATAGCTAGTTACCTATTTTATGATAAAAGTAAACATTTTGTAAAGTTAAGCATATATGTAGTAACTAATGTTTATTTTGTAACATACACATATATACAAATAATACAACAAAAAAGCATAGAATATTAGAGGTGTTATAAAAAAATAAAGTATGCTCATTAAACAACTATTAATTTTATCTATTTTTTAGTTAAATAAGTAGCTACTTAATAGGCATATTATATTCTTTCACAACCGGGGGGGGGGGGTGATTTTAATATACATAAATCCCGTGCAATTTCCACTACACGAACCGTATTTCGACTTAACACCAATCAAAGTCACGCATACGAAGACAACATGCCTAAGTTTTTGGACAAGATCGCCCAAAATAAAAATAAGCACTAGCCAAACTTATTGCACATACTTTTTTCAGCGCCTGACGAGTAGTTAGTACCTATCTGAGATTATATTCACCGTGCCGTACTTATACACGATTACTAGTAATTCCTTTTTCACGCAGTCGAGTTACAGACTGCAATCCATTAAATGTTTATCCATTTTTGGAGGATTAGCTCAATTTCACAATTTCACATCCTTTTGTAAGGTTTATGTGGCACGTCTATAGCCCACAATATTCAGGCCATGATGACTTGTCTTAGTCCCTGTTATCATATCCAATATAGCGGGGAACTACTTTATATAAAAATAAAGTAAGGGTTTACGTTAATTTAATGGAACTAACCAAAATCTCACGACATTAACTGAAGACAGCCGTGCAACGCTTGTAAATATATTATCTTTTTTCAAGCTCAGTCTCACAAACGAGATTTAAGCATCATTTTAATTATTTACATATATGTAAGTAAAAATCAATAAAAGATATATATAAATATTCAAATTGTGGTAAGGTTTTTTGCGTATCATCAAATTAAACAACATACTTCACTACTGGTTTCAGAAACGGTCTAATGATTTCAGTTCCAATGTTGCCAAATTACTCTTGAGGTGGAATGCTTACACTTTCATTTATAGAATAAATTGTATATCTAATCTATGACATTCATCATTTTCTGCTTTGACTACTGGGGTATCTAATCCTGTTCGCGACACAAAGCCTTCGTCCCTCAACGTCAGTTATCACATAAGGGGATGCTTTCACCTATACCTGTGCCATAGTTTCTCATACGAAAAGAGGTATAACAAAATTTCATCTCTACACCTGCAGTACTTTAATACCCCCTCATAAGTAACTCTAGCGAATTAGTCCCTACTATGGCTTTATTCGCTGTCTAGGTACCCTTTAAACCAATTAAAGATGAATAACACTAGTCTTTTACGTATTACCGCGACTGCTGGCACGTAATTTGGTCAAGACTTAGGTAAGCAATGTCATTATCAAAAATCTACCTAGAATTTTATTTGATATAATCAATTTTGCATCAACTGTTTGTTGGTGCAATCAGCTATTGCTATACATTCTTCCAAATTGCTGGTTCAGCCGTTAGGCTATTGACCAATATTCCTCACTGCTGTGATAATAATCGTGGGATTTGTTCAGTCCCACTGTGATCGATCAACCTTTCAGTTTCGACTACGTGTATAAGGCTAGTTAAACCACTACTTTAACTACTACAACTACACGAGATACATGCTTCTAAGAGCGAAACCTTAGTTTCTTTATTATTATAAGGGATCTTTCTCCTTACTCCAAGGCAGTCACGTTATCTTATACTCACCTGTACACCACTGCTTCGCTCTTTTTTTTTATGAGCGAAGTCGTACGATTAGCATGTGTCAAGCATTTGGACAGCGTTCACTCAGAGCCATCATCAAACTCAACTTATTTTTGTTTATGTAAATGTTAATGCTTTTATTACATATGCATATTTTACATTATAATTTTATAAATTATATTATCTCGTTTGTGTGATATATAATAATGTTTTACATACCACCATTACAGTATTTTAACAATTAAATAGTAAATTTTAATATATATAACAAACATAATATTTTATGATTATTTTACCGTTATACTTATACTTTTCAATTGTTGTTTTTTATATTTATCTGGTTAAGCATAAAAAAGAATAAATTCTGTTTGTTAAATTATCAAAAAATAAATGATAACTTAACTTTTACGCATAATTACGGATACAAGTAAGCCGGTTCCTGTTGTTGTTCATTACTCTAAAAAAAGGCTAAATTTGGGATTGATATTTCAACTATTATTATACTAAACTAAGAGAAATCATATATAAAAAGTATATAATATATTTACTGTTAAAAACCAAAAATTTTATCTTTGCATCTTTTTTATGCATAAATCTAATTAGCTTTGGACTTCCCTATGCTACTAACCCTAAGATAGCATCAAACAATATGTATCACAATAAAATATTTGTTTGTTTTTTTATAACAAAGCTAAAAAAACCATAAAACCTTGTTTAATTGCACAAGACAGTATGGACAAATAGTTAAACAATGTATGTATATATGCTTTAAATGTTAAGTATACGTTACTCCGTATATGCTTCAAAAACTAGGTTTAGTTTCATAAGGAAGCAGAAACATATATATCAGTACCTTTAATTATAGTTTTGTTAAAAATATACGAGCTGTAAATAAACGTGTGAATCTCGGTAAAATATATTTTGAAAACGTATAGATCATAAATGTAAGTAAGACGAAGGCAAATATAATTTGATTTAAAAAATAGAAAGGTACCAACTGTGGCATAAGATAGATAAAAATTATAAGTTGGTGCTATCATTACTGATTTCTGCATCATAATCTAATTAAAGATAGAGTTAACTAAAGCAATAGAGTATATTAGATTTATATATTTTAAGGCTGATTTTTATAAAAAAATAACCACGCTATAAGTATAAACAATGAGCAATAAGTTAGACATAACGTAAATAAAGCACTGTTTGGAACAGTGTTATAAACTTCTTCCTTATTATCGCCTGAATTATACCCAATAATATAATACGGAATATTAAATTATAATTTTGCAACCGTAATAAAACAAGTTAAGATAGCTTGACATTTTATTAGTATAGTGTAATAAGTTACGGTTACTAGCATGTTTAACTTATAAGTATTAATTTATTATCTGCCAATAAGTTATATATAAGTAACTTTTGAGAAAAGATGAAATATTTCATATCTTTGTCCTTAACTAATGTAAGTCCAAAGCATCTTTAATATATGAGGATGTTAATACTACAAACACTTGTGCTTGTATAAAAGCTATTCCCAGCTCCAACCCTGAAAATGCTATAATGAACGCTAAAGGTATTAAACCTACAAAAAAATAAACAAAGCCTGAATTCATAATATTATATGCAAACCCACTTAATATGTTGAGCAGCATATGCCCGCTTAAAATATTAGCTGCTAATCTTAAACCCAGCGATACGTTTCTGGCTAAATACGAAATAAATTCTATTAATACTAATAAAGGTAAAAGACCCAAAGGACAACCTGCAGGTACAAATAAAGAAAATAATTTTAAGCCATGTTTTCTAAAACCTAATATAGTTGCTCCTAACACTACTGTAAAACTAATAAAAAATGTTAAAATAAAGTGAGAGGTCGATGCAAAACTATACGGAACCATACCAACTAGGTTGTTTATTAGTATAAATATGAATAATGTGTATATAAAAGGGAAGTAAATCTGTCCTTTCTTGGAATTTATTTGGTTTATAACTATGCTATTAATAGTAGCATATATTGACTCTTGACTTATTGATCAATGATTTGCTATTATTTTATCTTTATTAGTAGCTATGAAACTAAAAGCCACAGCTATATATGTAGCAGTTGTTAAATAAAGTCCTATATTGGTTACAAATATCCGTAAATAACCTAAAACAGGAGCATTTAAACCTATAAGATCTCTAATTTCAAACTGGTCAAGTGGACTGTTAGCTGTATGGGGCATTTCTTTTCTTATATAAAACATTATATTGTTGTATTTTTCTAAATCAGTTAAACCTTTTATTTCTGATATTGCACACTCTTCTTGAATAATGTTACTAATAGTAAAAAAATAGTAGCTAAGCGATAACCAAACTTCACCAATAATAGGTCATATAGAAAATAATACTTTAAATAATACAAACACAGCTAAAGTAATTAAATACTTTTGCATGTATAGTAAAATGAATCTAGGTAACAATCGCATTTTGCTAAAATAAGTCATATATATCTTAAAATGTAAAAAATACTAGAAGATCAGGCTTTATGTATAAAAACTGCTCTATTGTTCCACTGTGTAGTTGTTTTGCTGCTTTGGTATTAGCTTACCTATTCATGTACGTAAGCGCCAAATCAGGCCTCTGTATTAATAGCTAGGCTTGTATGTCTGGGATAGTGGCAAGGCATATGTAAGTTGGTGGCAAGGCATCTAGGCTCAATGTAATTTTTATAACTATACATTTATAAGCTGGTGACACTAATAATTAATAATACCTCTTAATTATTAATACAGAGTATCTTAATTATTAATACATAGGTATCTCACAATTAATAGCATAAAGTCCTAAACTATTTAGATTTATGCATAAAAAATATGCAAAGATAAAATTTTTGGTCCCTTAAAGTAAATAAACTATTAATTTGCCTTTTGTATCTTAACTTTACAAATAGGGTTATTGCTAAATAATATTGTTAAGCCAAGGAGACAAAATATTTGACTCTTACCATTGCATACGCGGAATTAGAACGCAATACCTTGTCAATATTGTGTTTATAAATGAAAATAGAAAAAAAGATAGCCCAGTGCAAGTATCGCACTTACTTCTACCGATTACAAAACGGTTGCATTACTTTTATGCTAACCGGGCTTTTTATCAGTGTATAGAAAAAGAAAAAAAAAATTAAAATTTAAGAGTTTCTAGATGACTCGGCCTTATTTTATAGGTCATGGTCAACTAGGTTTTTGTTATGCTCATATTTATGCTGTTCATGCTGTTTATTTGAAAGATGTGTTTGCAGTTTATTTGGAAAATGTATATGCAGTTCATTTAGAGGATGAATTTGCTGTTACGCACCCATTTGATTGATGGCTTGGCTATTGCATACCTTGGACTTGGGTTTATAGATCATAGGTTGGGTATTACAAATCATGGACCTGTATATCCATCTCGACCTGTTCCACTTATAGATAAATTTCCACTCTGCTACCCTTCGAACCATCGATCTGCTAAGCCTGCTCATGCTTTTGTTGCTCATACTGTTCCACCGTCTCGTCCGACTTGTATTGCTACAGGCTTTGTCAATCAAATTGTGGCAATACAGACCCATGTTTGCTTGGGAATTGTAACCCAAATTGACATGGTCATGTTATGCCCCTATAGCTAAGGACCCCTGCCCGGCCAGAGATTGGTCACACATAACTATACAGTGCCCTACAATCATTAGTACGTAATCTTACAGGTAGTATCGGAAATATTGGCTTGTAAATCTTCTGGTGTTACATACTATTTCTATTTTATGCGCTTACTTTAGGTTATTTTATTAACAGCATAAGTAAATTTTATGCTACATACAATAATAAAAATGCCATCATAAGAGCAAATAATCCTGTAGCTTCTGCAAAGGCAAAACCTAATATAGCATAAGCAAACAACTGTCCTCTCAAGGCGGGGTTTCTAGCGACACCCAATATTAATGCTCCAAAAACTACACCTATACCAACACCGGCACCAATTAAACCTGTTGTAGCCATACCTGTACCTAAAATTTTTGCCGCTTGTATCATTTTCAAATTACCCAATGTATTAATAGTATTAAAAAATATAGCCAAATAACTAATTAAAAGGGTTAAATCCCTATAAATGAAAATGCATATTTAACGATTAAAATTGTTAAAACTAACAATTAAGTTAAGCCAATAAACAGTAATAATAACTGTATAATATGATACCAATTAGGATTTAATACATGTATTTCCATACCTATATAATTTAATGCTTTTACATTTAGATACTAAAGATATCTTGCTGAGTATTAACACTAAAGTATACCTAGATATATATCAATAATAAGCATATGCATATCTAGAAACACAAGGTATTACGCCCCTTGCCCGCGTAATACAATGACAACAGCCACATATTTTGTCTCCTTATCTTAATCGTTAGTAGCTATGATTAATTATTAATAATGTATATGTTGTTATACACAATCTACAGTATATTGAAAATCAAAATCAATTTTGCGTTTTATAAACCAAAAGATGCAAATCTACGTAGTACTGATAAAAACAAGTGTTTATGCCTTACTAAGGACTATTTATTAAAAAAATAAAAATTCCATCATTAAAAAGGTTTTGCTTTATATTAATTACTATATTTATAATTATACCCTAATTTTTTATTTACCTAAGCATTCACATCTTTTTAAGAAATGTTAAGTTTTTTGCATGCAAAGCAATAAGTTAAGCATGCCTTATTATGAAATTACCCATTATAACTTTTATCACGTTTGTGTGATATATAATGTTTTACATAGCACCATTACAGTATTTTAACAATTATATTGAATGTTACACATTCCTTTCTTATTTCTCTTCTTAGGGAGCATTATACACACTAGGAGTGTGTAACATCAAGTGTGTAACATCAAGTGTGTAACCTCAAGTGTGTAACATCAAGTGTGTAACATCAAGTGTGTAACATCAAAAAAGTGCGAATGTTTAGGAAAATAAGTAAATCATTAAATTTGGGAAAAAAGGCATTAGCTTATATCCGTATAATAATGTAGATATATGTTTTATATAAAAAGATACGATTAAAAACAAAAGAATTTTTTATCTAGATTATAATATCTGTATGTGTTTAATATATAGTTTTAGCCGACGCTCTAGTTTCAATTTAGTATATAGCTTTTGCAAACATACTAATAAAGTTTTGGTAAAAAGGTAAGTTTAATTATTAATTATCATATAGATGAAAATTAAAGTAAATTCTTATCTAAGATTCGAATTTAGATCCAGATATTAGGAATATTCTGCTCTAGCGTTGAACTAATAAATATATGAAAATTTTTATTTATTTATAGATAAAACGTTAATAGTGCAAACAAATATAAATTAGCTTTTAGATAATTTATTAGAGATATGGAGGAATCGAACCTCTTATATATGATCTGCAATCAAACCGCACTACCCTGTACAACATATCCCTTATTTTAATGTATATATGTCTGATCTTAAAGTATAATCGGTTTTAATCTGTAAATTTTAATTGTTATATGTACCCAACTACTGATATGCCAAAATGTGATGGCATAACTTCGTTAGTATCCACATTAAGGCAAGCTAGTTATAGTAAATAAAGCAAAATTTATTGCATTTTAAAATAGTACAAAACAAGTAAAATATAATTACTAGTAAGTTACTAAAAATTTAAAATAGAAAAATTCTATTGGTGGTATATAAATTAGCAAATAGCTAAAAAAGTGAATTCTTATCTAAGACTCGAACTTAGATACAAATATTAGAAGTATTCTGCTCTACCATTGAGCTAATAAGAATAATATTAATAGTTATTGTGTATATAAGTAATTGTGTATATAAGTAATTGTGTATATAAGTAATTATGTATATAGGTAAATTAAGTAGTGGTATACGATCTAATTGTTTAGCTAACACAAATTACTAATACTTTTTGCCTACGGAGCATTAATAGTGATGTAACAGCAAAACTTAGTGAGCATGCGCACCTATTAATTTTTTTAACACAACACGATATTTTGTTAGGGTTTGTCTTTTTAATTTAAAAAAGACAATGAATGTAGCGGGTGCTTCGAATATAAGGTTGCAGCAAATATAGCGCATGCAGCGTATGTAGCACATGCAGAATATGCTGTACATGCAGTAAATGGAGCGCATATAGGAAAAACAAAATAAAATTTGCAATTTATCATCCATATGTTTATTGTTCTCGTAATCATGATACAAATTTTTCTATGGAAACCGACTCTATAACAACAGGCATAGAACTATGTAGTATACCACAAATTTCCGAGCATTGTCCATAAAAAGTTCCTTCTCTACTGATAATAACAGATGTTTGGTTTAATCGCCCAGGATAAGCATCACATTTTAGACCTAATGCAGGACAAGCTAAAGAATGTATAACATCAGCCCCTGTTATAATGATCCTTATATGAGTATGTTCTGGTAAAATAAGTCTGTTATCTACCTCCAACATCCTAAGCGTACCATCCTCTAAATCAGATTCTGGTATTAAGTATGAATCGAACTCAATAAACTCATCATCACTGTTTAAAAAGTCAGGATACTGATAACTTCAATATCATTGATGTCCTTCCGCTAATATAGCCATAGCTGGGTCAATTACTTCATCCATTAAATATAATAACTTAAAGGACGGGAAAGCGATTAAAATTAATACTAAAGCAGGACTAATAGTTCAGATCAATTCAATCAATGTACCATGAGTTGAAAATTTATATGAAATAGGTGATTCTGTATTAGTAAATTTTTTAACTATGATCAATAATAATCACCCTACTCCAAATAAAATTATCACTAGATAAAACAGTATATTATTATGTAATTCTACTAAACCTTCCATTTGCGGTGATGCACTATCTTGAAAATATATACCTCAGGGTCTAGGTGTATCACTTCGCACAGGATTAAAAGTAGAAGCCGCATATCTAGTATGAGATCCCTCCTGAATAACACGCTCATTGATTAAACCTTTATCCTCTGCAATATTACCTTGACCTGTTGTAATCAAAGATTTTGGGTTTGAAGCAATAATTCCCTCCATATTCTGTTTGTAAACAGGATTAACTTCACCACCTGCTATCGTCTTTGTAAAACGTAATCTTTTAAGAAATCACCCGGAATTAGGATCTATAACCTCACGATCATAATTTGGATGCTCAACAGTTACAAGTTGCTTAGTGCCTTTTGGAGGTATATCTCCGTGCACATTGGCTTTACCTGAATACAGGCCAGCTGGTTTTTCAGGATCAGATGGGCAGATAACGGTTGTTCCATCCTTACTAATACGACTATTCCTAGGGATTGCATCTGGACCTAAATGAGGCACTCCATCGCCAAATACACGGTCAGCGATACCACTATAAGCAATAGGACTAGATTGAACCATATTTAAACCATGTCATAACTGTCTTCTATCATCTGATTCCAAAGCTTCATCTGATTCCATATATAGTTCAGTCAATGTATTTTCAACTAAACTAATTAATGGTACTATAATTAAAAAATATGCAAAGTAAACAACTGTAGATATTTGTCCAAATTCTATAAATGGGGATTCCACATGTTTAGCACCTAGTTCCATCAAAATTAAAAAATTAGCTACAAATAAAAAAAAAGCTATTTTACTTAAAGGTTTAAATTGTATACCTCTAGATCTAGAAAGATCAGTGAAGGGCATAATTAATAATATTAATATAGCAGAAAACATAGCAATTACACCTAACAGTTTATTAGGTATAGATCTAAGTATAGCATAAAATGGTAAAAGATATCACTCAGGTACTATAGCAGAAGGAGTTTGCATTGCATTAGCCATCACATAATTTTCACTGTCTCCTAATTTATTAGGCATAAAAAATACAAATATAGATAATACTAATATAAAGAGAAATATAGTAATTAAATCTTTAAAAACAAAATAAGGGGCGAATGCTAATCTATCGTAATTAGCTGTAATACCTAAAGGGTTACCTGAACCTGCTTTCTCATGCAGTACTATCATATGCATTAAAACTAAAGCAGCTAATATAAAAGGTAAAACAAAATGTAAGGCAAAAAATCTATTTAATGTAGCGTTATTTACACTGAAACCACCTCAGATAAACTCAACTATATCTTGTCCAACTCATGGTATGGCGCTCATAAGACTAGTTATAACTGTTGCGCCTCATAAACTCATTTGACCATAGGGTAAAACATAACCCAGAAAAGCTGTAGCCATCATTAAAATAAATATAACTGTACCTATAGTTCAAACTAATGTTCTAGGAGCTTTATATGATCCATAGTATAATCCTCTTCCTATGTGAAAATAAACTGTAAAGAAGAATGCAGAAGCTGTGTTTGAATGTAAATATCGTATCAATCATCCATTGTTAACATCACGCATAATATGTTCTACTGAATCAAATGCTTCTAAAACATTAGAATTGTAATGCATTGCTAATGTTACTCCTGTAATTATTTGTATTATTAAACAAAAGGCTAATAAAGAACCAAAGTTTCATAAAAAACTTAAATTAGATGGTTGCGATGAATCTATTAGATATGAATTGACCAATTTTAATAAAGGATGACTCTTGAATATTCTCATTTTCATATATATTTATATTATAACTTTATTTATAAAAATTAATGTGCCTACAAAACAAATAAGCTTATTGTAGGTTTTGTGATTTCTTGCGAATTGTATATTAAAACGCAATCTGTCTTGTTATTTCTTGGTAACTGTATATTAAAATGCAATACATCTTATGATTTATTGCGTGTTGTATATTAAAACGAAATCTGTTTTATAAATATAATAGTAAATATTTTCATATCTATATGCTTGCAATGTGATTGCATAATTCTGTATGCATCCACAAACATTTTTCTTTTTTTTTATTTATTTTTTTGCTATTTAACTTCTGATCTATCCATCATACTTACAAAGTTATGCAATAAAAAATAAATAAACCGTGGGTTATATATAATATACTTAACCGTATCTAAATCAGTTTTAGTTTTATGTGAATTGTTTATGTCACATTTCCGGCTTTTACAAGACGGCTCAGACTATTTCATCATCTTTAATTACTTTCTATATTTAACGCAAGGCAAGATATGTACGAAGGGCACAATTGTAATTGTAGACTCACATGTAAAGATTACTCTTATTTCTCATAACTTAAAAAGAAAAATAAAAGTAATATAATCAAGTATTAGTAAATACGAAAAGCATATCGTAGTAAGACATCAATCAATGTATTGTTAGGTATAAAGATATGTACATATAAACAGAATAAACATAAACAACATCTGGTTGTAAATAAAGTAAATATATAAAATATATGTTGATATTAAATATAAACATAAACGTCTAGATAAAAAACTACTGATCCATACTTTCATACCATAAGATCCAATACGTATGTAAGATGCAGATTTGGTATGCTGCAGGTTAGATTTTGCAAAACCTCTTAAAATAACTGAAGATAAGCCTTTGTAAGAAGAATCCATATCTTTTATATTACCGATATATCTAAGTTTAAAAACAGATTTAGCAGCAGTGTTACGTTTAGTCAATCTTCCTGCTGCCTCAATTCTTATACCACTTACGTCCACGTTTTTTATATTTTTAAACACCTTTTTTTGTCTATCATGTGTATAATCAGAAGATATTAAGTTTAACGGTGTGGGTTCACATATTGCTTGTTTTTGATTTTCAATAAATACACCGTTGCAGGTTTTGCGTATGTTGTGTTCATGTTTATACGTTTTATAATTTTTAAATGTATCCAAACTTCGGCTGGTATATACTGCTGATAATAGTGAATCTACTCCATCGTTATCTTTTAACATTGGCTGTACATGTAATAAGTCATTATAACTATTAATCTTTAAGCTTTGCTTGTTATTGATGGTATTTACTCTCGAAGTTTGACTGTTATCACTGAAGGGTAGTTGTAAAATTTTATTGTTATTACTTATTTTTGGGTTTAAGTCCTCAACTTTAGTAAAGCTGTCTGCTTTTAAGTTTTGTAACCTCTTTTCGCGAGTATATATGTCATTATATACGGCTAGTTTATCCATATCTGGTACCGTAAATAACGACAAAGATTTATCTAATACCTTAATTATATTATTTTTTCTATTTTTTAATTTTGTCAGCAATGTTTCTGAAAAAATATAACTATTAAGATATATATATTTAAGGTCAACAATATTAAATTGAATATTTTTATTATAAATTTTTTTTACCAGGTCTACCAAGGGCATAATATACCTTTGGTCAAATTTAGACTTGTTAAAGTATATTAACTGTTTAATATAAACAGATAGTATTTCTTCGCGTAAACATTTAGCAGCGTAATTATTGTAAAAAGAATAAAATTTCTCATTAGATATAGACTTACCATATGATATATTAGCACTTATATCTTTGCATGTAAAATTACTGGCAGCTTTAGCTTGTGCAACAGCGTCCATATTTATTGATGTATTATTTATTTGCTGGTTTATTTTGGAGTTAAAAACCAAAATATCTAAACCTTTATTTTTAACTGTTTTTAATTTAATGTTAGAAGCTCAGTCTCCCGTGTTAGACTTTAAAATTTCTTCTTTTAAATAATTAGGTAAAAAAGTATCCATTACATCTAAAGAAGCAATCCTTTTTAGTTTGTTAAGATAATATATTTTTTGTCTATTGTAAATATATAAAGTAATAATTATTTGGTCATTTGTGTGTTTTAGTTGCGGTTTGCTAGTTAATATCTTGTTAATAGACAGCCTTCTAGCTTTAATACGTAAACGACGAGATTTAATATTTTTTTCTAACTTGCGGCTGTAAAAATTAAAATAGCTTTTTACTATTCTAAGTAGGATCTTATTAAGAGTAGGTAAAATTTTAAGCAGATTCATATTAAATGTGTAGATACTATTGTACCATTCATTACTCAATGGAGAAAAATGTCGCGGTTTACCTATGTAGTTATTCGCCTTCATTTCTATTAACCTTTTTGATAATTTATATTTTTTTGATGCTTGCTTGTGTAACTTATCGCGTGCGTCAGTAGTATACTGTACTTTATTTATTAATGGACGCTTATTTTTATTTATTTCACTCTCGAGCTTGTGAAACAATAACAATCCTTTTGTTACTGATTGCTTCGTAACATAACGCAGATTACCATTAAAATCCTTATAATTATGAATGTTGTTATTGTTACAAATTTTTTTTGAATAATTATTGTTGTTTATCATATTTTCAAAAAATTATAATTATTTTTTATTTAAATTATATAATGGCACGTATACTAATATATAAAATAGCTAATATATAATATTAAAAAGGACATGAATAGCTGAATAGCTTTACTTTTGTGTAGCTTTATTTTTATATAGCTTTACTTGTATATTATATACTGCCCTTAAAACTAACCTTTAAGTTTTTATTATAACTATTACATAACATGCATAACTTATATTATGCATGCTAGTATTGAAACATCAATACCAACACATATGGTAAAAATTATTACATTTGTAATAATTACTAATTAAACTAATAAAAAGTAAAAATATGATATTTCAAAAAATATAGAAAGTTTTTAAAGATGCCAAGCATAGTTGGAAGGTTATAGTTAGCAATACTCACCTTCTAGTCGTTGAACGTTTTCACTATTTATATGATCTCTATGCAATAAACATATATAAAGCTCTAATGAATTTCGCTTCAAATACACTTATAAATAACAAGTGTTCTTTGAAATTTGCTCAGTGTTTGCCAATGATTATTTAAACATTGGAGGACTACAGTCAATCCGTTATTTTTATCTTTTGTGTTGCCTTGCAGAGCAATTAGCATGCTTTATTTAAGGCTTAGTATATTTGATGCAAAGTATGGGGAGTATGAGCAACCCGCTATAAGTTGATAATAGTTAACTTCTGATGCTACTAGCGTGTTTTACATGTATTGTTCCATTATTTTATTTTGATATATAATATTCCCTCCCGGACTATTAGACATTCATGAAATAGAATAGATAAAAAAAAATGTATAACATCGGGAGTGCTAAGTAGCTAATAATAGAAGTATCGAAAAAAAGAAATAAAGCAACTAAGCGTATATAGTGATGTAATTACAGAACTTCGTAAACATCCATACCACACAGCTAAAGATAATATGCATTAATATTTAACACACATTACAGTATATTATTTATTGTAAAAAGTAAATAATATTCACGTTAATTCTTGATAAGTGCTACGTAAAACACAATATATATAGTATTTATAATACATTACCTTATACTATAAGCTATTGTATAAAACTTATATGGTAAATCATGCCATCATAAAGATATTATATAATAGAAAATATTTATATAACAAGTATTGTATATGCAGCTTTGGATAGTTTACTAAGCAGCAACATGCAGAATTACTTTAAAGAGATTAACATCGTAAATATGCTTAATAAACTAGAAATATAAGAAGCTAAGTATACCTATATTCGTAAATAAATGATGTTTTATGTTTATCTTTGTTGTCATGCTTCAATGACCTGATTGAATAAATACGTAAACAAGCAGAATGAGCCATGACATAAATTAAGTTTACACAGCAAAGCTTAAAAAGATAAGAGAAAACAAGACTAAATTTTGCATTTGCGACATAAAATATCAGCTGCAACCACATTTAAGTTTAGGATAGCGCTTAAAGAGATTAACATTGCTTTTTACAATAAAAATATAATGGATTTTCTTCATATAAGTAATATTTATGTGTTTATATAGTAAACCATGCAATATATAAGCCATATAGTTAATAAATCTATAATTAATCGTTATATAATATTACACGCTATTTAATTTAATTTAATTTAATTAAAATAAAAGAAACCAAGAAATATATAACAAGGATATTACGAGACATCAGTAAATAGGAGCGCGGGGCAACTAAACACTAGAAAAAAGTAACACGTGATATTAGAAAAATTGTGTAACACCAGGAGTGTGAGACATCAGTAAAAATCACAAAGTAGCGAGGCATGAGGTAATAGGTGTGTGTAACACCAGGAGTATGAAGCATCAGTAAATAAAATCTTTACCATTAATAACTTAAGTACTAATGTATAATATCTATATAAACACACTATTTACTTATAGTATACAAGTATATTTTATATAACTATAAGTATCTACTAAGTAAAAACATATAAGTATATAAGCAAAAACATATAAGTATATAAACAAAAATATATGTTAAATAATAATACATATAAATTAAAACTAAAAACTGACTTAGGTTTGAAACATGCAGGGAGAGTAGATTAAAGTTGTTACAGAATAATGTAAACCATCTAATACGGGTGCGGGATATATACCTAAAACTAATGTAAATAAAACCAATGTTAATAAAATATAGAATTCACGTTTATTAAGATCAGGAACATTTACCTTGAAAAATTTAGAATATGATCCAGCAAAAGCTATTCTATTGAACATGTAAATGGTATAAGCAGCAGAAAATATAATAGATGAACTAGCTAAAACTCCCAATATTGTAGACTTTTGAAACGCTCCATATAATGATAAAAATTCACCTACAAAATTTAAGGTAAGAGGAACACCACAGTTACCCAAACATAGTATGAACAAAATAATAGAAAACAGGGGCATTAATTGGGCCATACCTCTATAATAAGTTATCAGTCTAGTAGAAGATCTATCATATAGAACACCTCCTACACAAATAAATAGGCCAGAAGACACAAAGCCATGAGCTAAACCCAGTGTTATTCCTCCTTCTATACCTTGTATTGTATTACTAAAAACACCTATGAGGTAAACTGCTGCATGTGATACGGATGAATACGCTATAAGCTCTTTTACATCTATCGTTCTTAATGTACTTATACTAGCATATATAATAGTAATAACACCAATTAAATATATGATATAAGTGTAATTTAAACAAGCTTTTGGTAATAAAGGTAACATTAATCTAAGTATACCATATAAGCTTAGTTTAAGAACTATTCCTGCTAATATTATACTACCACTTAATGGTGATTCAACATGAGCTTTTAACAGTCAAGTATTTAAAATAATTACTGGTGTTTTAACTGCAAAAGCTATAAAAATACCACAAAATAAGAAAAATTGAGTATAATAGTTTAAATTAGTTTTATATAAAGCATCAAAATCAGTGGTTCCTATTATGGAAGACATTGTAACTATAGATAATAATAAAAATAAAGAACCCAAAAGCGTATATAAAAATAAGTAAAAACTAGCTCTTACCCTGTTGCTTGAACCAAAAGACCCTATCAATATGAACAAAGGAGGTAATATACTTTCAAAAAAAATGTAAAACAATAAAATATCTAGTACTAAAAACACGCACAATAGTAGTGTTTCCAACAACAATATTGTTATAAGAAACGATCTCAAGTTGTGGGATATAGATGTTCAATTCGATAACAATGCAATAGGCATTATTATTGTTGTTAACAAGACAAAATATATAGATAAACCATCTACACCTAAATAAAAACTAAAGGTATTTACTTCATGATATTCTTGTACAAATTGAAATTGATTGTTAGTGAAATCAAAAAATGCAAATAACACTAAAGATACAAATAAAGCTAAGATTGATGTTTTCAATGCTGTAGATTTAAGGGAGATGTTCGTCCATGTAGTTATGTATTCAACCATTGGCACATTAGGCTTTAACGTTTGTGGCTTGTTGACTGTTTTTACTTCTGAAAGTTTTGTCTGTGTTAGCGGTAGGGATTGATGGTCTAAGCCACTATTATAATTCACATCTGCATTCACACCAGCAAATGTAAGATAAGAATCCCCAGATTTAAGCACTGCTTCCTTCACATTTGGATCTTCGTCCCTATCGCCAATAACAGCTTTAATATCTTCTTTATCGATATGATCACTAATAGCCTCAGGTTTCACATTGTGCATTAACGTGGTAATAATCAGCACTCCTAGCAAAGGTATTAATAGTATTAGTATAATTATCACGGTACATACATCATATAAAAAATTTACCTCGTAATACTTTTATTACCTATATTGTTAACTATTTACATAGATATTAATAATTATACTGGGGTGTATCGACGGTGTAATCATCAAACCATATGCTAGCAAAATAAAGTTTGCGATAAAAGTGTACGTAATTTCAATATCAAACTGTGAGATTTCTATTTTTGTAAGGTTACCCAGTTATACATACTTATCGGTTGCATGCAAACATGCAGTAAGATTCTATATGTTTTAGCTTGTGTGTGTCTTATTTATTAACTAGATTGATAAAAGATATATGCGTATTTTTTGCTACGTATATGTTAACTTTTGTTACACATCTAAAAAATACTTACTTTATATTTATTTTTTTTTACCTGTTATAATACCTATTTTAATTTTATGATTCATTAAAAATAATCCCTTCCAATTAAACTTGACAAGGTTTAGTTGATTTTTTCATACTAAAAAGGAAAATTAACGTAGTATTATACTACGTAAGTATAAAAAAAGGATCAAAATTAAAGGCGGTTGAGTATAAGCAGTAGCTAGTTTGATGCATGTGTCAAACATTATATAGTTTATAATAAATGCACATTACTAGGTATTAAATCAAAGCTAATAAGAATGCAAGGGAATAAAAAAATAAAAGCCAGTACAAGGGGTAAAAGTATTGTTCAACAAAATGACATCAATTGGTCATAACGTATTCTAGGAAATGAGGCTCTAGCCCATATAAAAATAAATATCATTATACAGGATTTTAACCCTAATGTAAGCCCGTACACCATTCCTTCTATTATAGGATGAGACAATAGAGTTTCATAATCTGAGTTTATAATATTAACATATAAATAGGGATCAATTTCTTTAAATAAATATATGAGGGGTATGAAATTAACTATGTAGCCTCCTAAAAAAAGTATAGTTGTCAGTATACAAATAAGAACAATACTAGCATACTCAGCTAGAAAGAAAAAAACAAAAATAACTGCAGCATGTTCTGTCATAAAACCGCTAACTAACTCTGATTCAGCCTCGGCTAAATCGAAAGGAGCTCTATTTGTTTCTGCTATGGACCCAATAAAAAATATGACAAATATAGGTAATAGCGGTACAATGTATCATACTGCTTTTTGAGATTCTATATTAACAGTTAAACTTAAACTACCTGATAACAATATTACAAGTAAAATAGCTGAACTTAAAATTAACTCATAACTAATCAATTGAGCTGTACTTCTTAATGATCCTAGGAATGCATATTTAGAATTAGCGGATCAACCTGCTAATAATATACCATACGTAGATAAAGAAGAAACAGCTAACATATAAAGTATACCCAAATTAAAATCCGATATAGCCAACCCGGGTCCATAAGGTACAACAGAAAATCCTAACAAAGAAAATATTAACGTTATTATAGGTCCAAGAAAAAATAAAACTAAATTAGCTTGCGTAGGGGAAACGTATTCTTTAAGTAAAAGCTTTAAAGCGTCTGCAAATGCTTGTAAAAGACCATAGTATCCCACTATATTGGGGCCTAATCTTCTTTGCATACTTGCCATAGTTTTTCTTTCAGCAACCGTAACAAATGCTACAGTTAATAAAACGGGTACAGTTACTATTAAAACCTCTAGAATAGAAATCAGTAAGGGTAAATATAACATAATGTAAAATAAAGTGTATAATCTTTTATTGGTTGGTTTGCATAACTTCGTAAGTATGCTTTACTTGGTAATGTTGTCTATATGGTAATACTAAGTACCTGCATAGCTTCTGACCTGCTAAGTGAAATTAAGCTATATAGTGTGGTGCTCACAAAGTTATGCAATCACAATATTATGTAGTGCAGCTTTAAAGGTTAACAGCAGTTTTACGTAATCAGTACAATGTATCAGCTAGAAACTAGAAATAATAACCCATTGTACTTTTTATTATTGCTTACATAATATAAGCTTACTTTCACAAACAGTATGCAGAAAAAAGTATATGCCTTATTAAAAAATTAGGTTAATAATAAAACGAATTTTCGTATTAGTTTTAATAAATAGCCGGCTATGTATTTTTAGCCGGCTTAGGTATTATGCTTACTTTATATAAGCAAACTATCAAACATCAACTACATTTGTGGCATATGTATACATTTAATAGAAATCTATAACATAGAAAATGTACAAATTATTAATTATTATTATATAAACGTAAAAGGGACTAGATTCTTATTTAATATTCCAACACATGATGCATAACTACGTAAGCACGCCAAAATTTAATAATATTTTGCTCTACCTGGGAGACTCAGGAAGGGTATAAATATTTATATAAATGCATAAATCAAAATAAGGTAATACATGTAAATTATACGCATAAAAAAGAGTAAAAATTTAAAGTTTTACTTATATAGTTAGCTGTATCCAGCCTTATATGGTTTAATGTTTTTACATTTAGATGTTAAAGATATATAGCTAGGTGTTAACATTAAGGTATACCTAGCTATATACTAATAATAAGCATATGAAGATACATATACACAAGGTATTACGCCCCATGCCCGCGCAATACAGTGACAACAACCAGATATTTTGCCTCCTTGCTTTTTATAATCTTATATGGCAACAACCCGATCTGTAAGGCTAAGGTACAAAGGCTAGTTAAATAAATAGGAATAAAATATACACCTTGCATTATAATCACGTTTTACTAGTATACACCGTGCATGCTTAATCAACATCATTATCATGGTTTACATCATTATCGTGGTTTACAGGTCACTTAACACTTTAGAGATCTGTAAAGTGTTTATGGAGCATTTCTAAGGAGATCTCTAAACTCTCTATTGTTACCTTGATTTCATCATTTAATCTTGGCAGAGGTCTTTGGAGCAATCTTATCATAAACCGTAGGGTGATGAATCCGTAGACAGTTCACTATAAAGTTTTCATGCTGAGCTGAAAAAACATCGCCACTCAAGGTAGCTAGACCTGCTTGAGCTTGTGAATCTAAAACTCTAGCTATATTACCCATTAGTGGTTGATAACTAGCACCAGGTGTATGATGATAATTTTGGTTTAGAGGGTCACTCACTTGTATTGGTCCATTTATTTTACCTGCTTTTAAATTACCGTTAAGACCTGTATGGGGACCAGGAACAGGAGGTGCTGGTGGATTTGCACCTGCACCACCTGTAGGTACAGGTGCAGGTAGTACATTCCCATCACCCAGAAAAGGATTACCTCCAGCTGGGGGACGATTAGAGGCCATCATAGTTATAGTTCCATAAGGTTTAAATAACTCGGTCATTATTTCATTTATTAAACGTGAATATATGCTCAGTCCAGTATAATAAATAATAGAAGATTTATCGAAGATGTTTGTAAAAACATCCACATGGAAATAATTTAAAATAATATACCGACTAATAAATCCTGTAAGGAATACTATTATAAAACTAAATATGAATTTTTTTGTACAAACATTAACCCATATTTGTTTTATAAAAGCTCATAATCTATCAAGTCTACGTGGAGGCAATCCACTTTGTACAGGCAGACTTACGAAAGCATGAGGTTTAGGTGGGCTACTTAATGCTCACTCTAAGGAATCAAATGATCTAATGCTAATAGCTTGTAATGCATCGGTATAATAGCTAGGCATATGTCAAACATAACCTGATACAGGTTTACCGTTTGTCAATTGTATATATAATATGTGTAAGAAAAATAAAGTTGCTATCACACTTATTATAGAACCAAAACTAGATATCATGTTTCAACCTGCGAAAGCATCAGCATAATCACTGATTCTTCTAGGCATACCCTGCAAACCTAGAAAGTGTTGAGGGAAAAACGTAACATTAACCCCTATGAATAAGATTCAGAAATGTACTTTTCCCCATGATCTGTTATAGTCAACACCTAGTATCTTGGGTATTCAAAAATATCAGGCACTATATAGTGCAAAAACAGCACCCATTGATAATACGTAGTGGAAATGCTCTTGGTAATATTTTCATTTACATACTTAATCTATTTAATTTTCTTGTTCAGCTAAAGCATTTAAAAATTTTTTTTGTTATGGAAAATTCTCCATAATTTTTCGAATCAAGACCTAATCCCTTAGCAGTTTTAAAACCTTGGAGATATTGGGAATTAAGATTTGCTTCCGGCAAATCTCTACCGGAATATGCATAATCTAAGCTAGTATAGCTACAGGTTGTTTTATTCGCTGCTCATAATTCATATAGAACTTTTGCAAAGTTTTTATTAAAAGGTTGGTTACCATGTTGGTAATTTCACCCCGCTAAAGTCTGGGGATAATTATCCACCATTACACCAATTACTTTTTTAACAGCGCCTTTAGGTAAAACCTGTATTAACATAACCACCTGTTACTCTATGTAAGCCAGGTTGAAGATCGGCGAAATTTTGGAGAATTTTCCATAACAAAAAAAATTTTAAATGCTTTAATTATCACAATAAATGCAATAATTATCACAAGCGATAAAATAATTAACAGTCTAAACGAAAAGATTAGCATTCTAAGATAATTACATTATCTTGTATTGGACTGTATCATTACCAGTAATGCTAGACTATTTATTGTTGTAAATTAGATATGAAAGTAACTTTATATCATAAAGGATTTTCATATTTAATTCAATTAATGACAAAATCTGAGTATATTTTATGTTCTATACTATTTATAGGTGATGTTTTGTATTTTCTAATCTCTATAAAAGGTTTAATTTTTGTAACTCTATAAAACTTCATATCACAATATAATCTATTATGCATGAAATAGTCATATATAAATAGCATAGCATTAACATTTTGAAATTTAAAAGCGATAGATAAAAATTGTTTAGAACCTTGCATATTAGAAGATTTACTACGTTTTATTATGTAGGGTTTACATTTGGGTATAGTATTATTGAAATTTAATTTTGAGCTGTACTCATTATACTTAAACTCTAAGTTGCATTCTATTCTGTTAGCAGAATAATTAAATACTACACTACCATCAGTATCAACTAAGCCTGAAAAATAAGGGTCATATAAGGCTATATTATAATCAGGCTCTATATAACCAATATTAGACAAAACACACGCCTGTTTAAACGAGGGGACTTTTAATCTAATAAGACCATTAACACCATTTAAAATATAATTCATAGATTCTTTAGTAGACACTATAAATATAGAATATGGTCTGTTTTTGTCAGATCTAATTCTACCCATATGTAAATAATTTTGGATACGTGTTAATATTCTAATATCTCTGTTATGTAATTTAATTCTAATTTGTTTAACAACTTTTTTACCATTGCTAGGAGATTTTCTAATATCAAAATTACCGTCTCCATCTAATACCCCCGCAAATCAATTTCAAAATTTATAATCTTTAGTATCTGGCAATTGACGTACAGTCTCTGAGAATCCTTTACAGTTTTCTGCTGATTGTATGTTTATACCCTTTATTGATAATTTTGTACTGTTATTTTCACTACTTAAAAGTATATTATACCTACTGTGGTCTAGTTTGTAAAGACAAAACGTATTAATAAATAGTAAACAATACATAAAAAACATAGTTTCCAGCATATAGTCAATTTCAAAATAATATTTAAAAAAAGATATATTATCCAGGCCCATATCAGCTACAACGTAATACGTATCGTGGAATGCTATATCAAGTGAAGCGTTAGCTAATACAACACCGCTAAGCCCTCCTACTGTGAACATAAACACAAACCCTAAGGCAAATAACATAAAAGGTGTTAATAGAAAAGATCCTCCGTAACATGTAGCTAACCAACTGAATATTTTAATTCCAGTTGGTACCGCTATAATTAAAGTAGCAGCTGTGAAATACGCTCTTGTCATTGAATTTTGGACAGTATCTTAGTCAGTCTTTTTACAGATTGACTTCTTGCGTACTTGTCTCTGAGGATCCTTTAGTTGCAATACTTTTTATCTTAGTTATACCTCTTACTTCCAAGTGTAGACCATTAGTTATCATAATGTACACTTTTCTGAATTTCAGATAGTTTACATATTTACCTGCAAACACTTTATATATATCAAAATAATTAATTAGAACCTGTGCAGTTTTAAACCCTGTACTTTTGTAGCACCATATGCCGGAGTTATATTGAGAAAGATTACCCATTTTAACTGTATCATAGATAAGTTTTAAAGGTACAACGTCATTTTGTTTTAAAGAAAACTCTAATCTTACACATAAACCCGTTTTATGTGTTTTACTTTTTATAACGCTGATATGAAAGCAACCATCAGCCTGGGTAAATCCCGCCAATCAATGGTTATCTAATGACAAACAATTTAAGGGTGGCAATATGGTATAATTAAAATCTACATCATAATTGTGTTTAAGTAATTGTTCATATTTAAGTCTACTTACAAATTTACCATTAATTAAAGATAGGATGTATGATAAACCTTTTGCATTTTTACAAATATATGTAACTGCTTTTTTGTTTTTAATTTTGTAAACATTACCATAACCTATTCGTTTTTTGATATAGTAAGCTAGTGCTACATCATTTTCAGCAAAAATGATGTATAACTGTTTTTTACCAAATCAACCGTCCCCTTCTATTAAGCCAGTTAAAAAATAACCAAACTCAGTATCACTAAGGTAAGATTTATGTTTAGATACATGTTCAGAAATAGAAGAAAGTTTAGTATAACTATTATAAGTACTTTTAGTGTCAGCCGTAGCACTTGCACTAAAACCAAAGTTTCCTGCTGATTGTCCTTGTAGTTTATTATACTCTAAGCAGATTTTACCTAACGTAATTAATACGAGTGGACCACTTAGACAGGAGTTTCCAGCATACAGCAAGATTTTTACCGTGAACACAATTTTATCCACGTCTAGGCCAACACTATACATGTGGTGTGATCAGACAACAAAACCTAGAACACCTATGGACATCATGGCATATACCATACCAAGATAACCAAATACGCTCTTATTTGAGCTGGCTGATATTGTAGTACTAATTACTCCAAAACCTGGTATTATTAATATGTAGACCTCTGGATGACCAAAAAATCAGAAAAGGTGTTGATACAAGATAGGATCACCACCACCAGCTACTTCAAAAAAAGATGTATTGAAGTTTCTGTCCGTTAAGATCATAGTAATACCACCGGCTAGCACAGGTAAAGATAACAGAAGTAATACAGCTGTTATAGCAACAGCTCACCCAAATAGTGCTAACTTATGTAATCTAATACCTGGGCATCTCATGTTAAGAATAGTAGATATGAAATTCATAGCCCCTAATAAACTGCTTATTCCAGATAAATGTAAAGCAAATATAACGAAATCTACACTAGGTCCACTATGGCTTTGTATTCCTGATAGGGGTGGATAAAGGGTTCAGCCTGTACCTGCTCCATTCTCTATACCATTAGCAAATAAAAATAAGACTAGACTTGGTATTAATAGCCAAAAACTAATATTGTTTAACCTAGGAAATGCCATATCGACTCCCCCTATTAACAATGGCATTAAAAAATTACCAAATCCTCCTATCATAGCTGGCATGACCATAAAAAATATCATAACAAGAGCATGAGCAGTTATTATACTATTATACAATTGATTGTCTGCTATAAATTGAACTCCAGGTGCAGATAGCTCTAATCTAATTAACACAGAAAAAGCTGTACCTATTAAACCTGAAAGTAGAGCAAAAATAAGATATAAAGTTCCAATATCTTTTGCATTTGAGGATCAAAATCATCTTTCTGATTTTAATGATATAAGACTACGCCTAGTGATCAGGTAATTTTCTTTATTTTCCGGACCACA